CTTTTTCCACCGAGCTAGAAGAAGAAAGACGTCGATGCCTTTAGTAAACTAAAGTTATCGTTTAATAGCTATTTTGCTTCAATCTATCCTATCAAAAAAAAAGTGAAGATTTAGTTACGATTAGAAATAGACTTTTCTATCTCTTTATCCATGGATCCTTTATTCATACTTATTCAATTGGAAATATTGATCCAATAAAAAAAAATTATGTTTCGTAATTTCATAATCCAATTTTTCAATTTATAATTGACCTTTGGAGACAAATCACGAGAATGTAGATTATTCCTCGAGTATTTCATTGAGAGGTAAAGGATTTAATCCTTTTCAGAAATAAAGTTTTTAATCGGAATATGAATCAAACCGAAAGATCCCTTAACTACTGAGGGGGTTAATAGAACGAATCACACTTTTACCACTAAACTATACCCGCTACAGTGTGATTATTGTATATAAATGGACTCTTTGTCAAACAAAGGACTCTGGCGTCCTCAAGATAGGATCAGAAAAAATCCTGAAAATTAGAGCGTTGCCGTCTTTCGTTAGAAGGCTTGATAAAATTAGAAAGGGGGATACCCATTAGCTTTTTCTTTTTCTTTTTTATCCAAATAATTTGTATTATTTAGTAATATAATAAATCAAAATTCTAAATAAGAGAAAGAAAAGAAGTAAGAAAAGAAAGAATAGAAATGTCTTTTTGGTTATATATTCTATCATAGAAACAGAAAGAGTCCTTTTCCGCTTCTAATTATTCTTTCACTTTAATTTAATTAATTTAATTAAATACCAAGATTTTTTTGCTACAGCAAGCAAAGGGAGATCGCGGAATTATAGGAATCATAGATAATCATAGATAAAAAAAAAAAATGGATTTGATTTGAAAAAAAAAAGAGCCCGGCCGGGTCGGTCTGACCAGGCCAAGCCGGGGAAATTTGAAATCAAAAAAGCCCCGCGATATTTTTTTATTTGAAATATCTTTATAGACTATAGAACCCTTTCTTAAATTTTTGATATATATTTATATCTTTATTTTCTATTTTTTATATTTCTATAAAAAAAATATATGGAATGAAATTGTTGATAAAAGGGGTATCTATATAATAATCTATTTATTTGAATTTCTATTTCAAATAGATTAGATAAAATCTATATATATAAGAATAAGAAAAGAAAGAATCAAATAAAATGAAAATGAAAGAGGGGCTTTTCAAGCATTATCATTCCTTTTTGTGAACTATAACATAGTAATTATCCTTTTTCAATTAGGAGAGATGGCTGAGTGGACTAAAGCGTCGGATTGCTAATCCGTTGTGCGAGTTATTCGTACCGAGGGTTCGAATCCCTCTCTTTCCCTTCCGTTTTTTGACAATAGAATCAATCAAATCCTAATACCATTTATAAAAATGAAGGGAGGAACCCCACTTTTTTTGTTTTATTCTTCGCGTCCGGGATTACGTCCCGGATCATTAGATAGGAATCCGAAGATGAAGAGCGAAACAAAGAATATTACTACGGTATAAACAAAGAGTTTGAGCGTAAGCATTACACAATCTCCAAGATCATTTTATTTTTTCAAAAAAAAAAAAGAGAGAATAGATTCCCTGTTTTTAGACCACATATCCTATTTTGTTGACCTTGACACCAAGAAATCAAGCGGTTTCTTTCTAGAAATTGTGGAAAAGAGTTTTCAAAAATTGATTTGCAATAAGAATTGAATCTTTCATTACAAAAGAATTTCTTTCATACTTAGATATATTGTGGTGGACTCTAAGTCTAAGTAGTGTTTTCGATCAAAAACGGGTCAGAATGAGGAAATGGGGTAATCCAGATTTCTCGCGGCTATCCAAAAATTTCAAAGTTTGAATTGAGGGTTCCTTCATACTGTAAGACTTATACTTATCTGATTTTTTCAATTATTATCATTTTTTTTTCTCGAATAAATCATGAATTTTTCTGGGACAGTGTTAAGGATCTCATCGAAAACTTACAGCGGCTTGCCAAACAAAGGCTAAGAGAAAAAAGAGAAGAGGTATTACTGGCATAACATCGACGATTGGATTCAAAAAAGCATAGGCTTCGGGCAATTTGGCGAATAAAAAACTACCCGAAAACGGCGTAGAATTCAAACAAATACTGATCAAATTAAAGATATTAAGCATAACAAAATTTTTTTCTTGGAGATTATTTTGATTGAGTTATTAATATGTTTTTGAGATAAGGAAAAAATGAAGAAAGGAAAATAAGTCTGATTCAAAAAAACATATTTCTTTGAACTCATCCAATCAAAAAAGCCCTTCCATTTTTCTTTTTTTTTTTTTTTTAGAAGAGAATTGAAGAAATGAGACTTTCATACAATATCTTAATTGAATTCTATGTAATGATCAATAAATTCGGTTGAATTCTATATCTAGACGTGTCAAAATCCTAACAAAAAACGAATCCATTTCATACATTTTAGGAACTGGAATTGACGAAAAAGGAATCCCCATATTACTCTTTAGTAGTTTCAAATAGAAATCAAAATGGGGCGTGGCCAAGTGGTAAGGCAACGGGTTTTGGTCCCGCTATTCGAAGGTTCGAATCCTTCCGTCCCAGAGCATACTCGTTTTCTATATCAGAATAAAGATAAAATAAAAGAAAAAAAAAAATGAATCTTTCTTAACTACCTTCTAAGATAAGAATAGAAGAATAAGAGTCAATCAAATATTGGGCATTCTCTTTTTATGATTCATCATTCCCATAAAATTCAATTGGGAGAGGAGATAGGGGTTAATCAGTAATATAAGATATCAATTTGAATATCTGTCTATGTCCAGTCCAAATCTCATTAATCAAAAATCAAATTACATATGAAAATATGTTTTTTCTTGGGATCTCTTAGGTTATTTGATGTTTGATTCTAATGAATAATTGTAATGCCATTAACAATTGACACGGGTGTGATTCATACACCCCATCTGCTTTACTTTCGGGAAAGATTAGTTGAACCTCAAGCCAAAGAAGCCTTACAAAAAAAGGAGGTTTATACACAGGGATTGCTAACCTAATAGGTCCTGTTGCGATTTTTTTTAATATTATTATTTGTTTCTGAGTCCTTACCTTAATTATAGATATTAAACTAAATAGAAAATATTTAACACATAATATGTATAATTACTTCCAATTAGTAGAATTGAATTGTTCAGCCTACCTGATAGATACGGAAATTTCCTATACTTTGTGATTCTGATTTTCTATTTCAGAATGAAATAAAAGAAAAACAGTTAAATTCAACTTTCTCCTTTATCAGTCTTTTTTTTTTTTCAATTCAATATTTATTTATTTATATTGATTTTTTAGAAGTCCTTAGTTAGTACTTGAATTGAAGAACTGTGAGATTGTCGAATCTATTCTATCGACTTATTTGAAGAGACAATATAAGGCGGATTCAAAAAGATTTTTTTTATTTTTTTTCTTTTATTTAAAATTGAGAATATTCCTGGTATATTTTTATTTTTTATTACACAAATAAAAATATATATTTTATATAAGAAAAATCAGGTTAATTTGAATTTTTACTGAGACTTTTTCTTCATCATCAATTACCTATTCTTCATCATCAATTACCTATTTATTGTTTTCATATTTGATTTTCATCTATTCATAATCTATTCATATAGAAGAATAAAATAAGTCTCATATAAGTTAAGTATATTAGGAAGAACTATAGATTACTACGCACAGACTGAACCAATGACTATTCAGGATTTCCTAACTGAATCAATTACATACCTATTCAAAAAAAACTAGGGGAATGTTATGGTAAAACTTCGTTTGAAACGATGTGGTAGAAAGCAACGTGCGACTTGAAGGACATGATCAATTGGCTGTGGATATCAAAACCACCACTTATTATTATATAGAAATAAAAGTGCTCTTGGCTCGACATTCTTTTTTCTGTTCTATTAGAATCCGTGTTTTTGTTGGGTTGGAATATAAATAGTATAGGATGGAGCTCGAGTAGAAAAGATTTATTTTTAAGGGGAAAGGATCTAGGGTTAGTTAAGACAAATCAATAAGTTGTTCCAACTTCGTACGTAAGTCTATTTTTGATATAGAAATTGAAAGGGTCCGACTCAAAGCATTTTCAAATCAAAAAGTCAAATTGTTGGAATTGGTAAAACTCTTTCGATCAAAAGGTTATCGTGCGGGAATCAATTGTTCATATGATTCTTTGATAGAAAGAGATCACAAACAAAAAAAAGAGAAAAAAGGGGCATGTTGCTGCCATTTTTTGAAATTATTAAAGATCTCCGAACTAATGTTTAAACCCAATGATTCAAGGCAAAGATAAAGGATCCTGGAACAAGGAAATACCGTTTTCAATTGTCTCAACTACTAGATCAGAATAAAGAATCAAAATCGATTCTAGACAAGACAAACAAAAAAGGGTTAGAGACCACTCAATAAGAAAATACCTAAGAATTTTGAGAGCTATTTGAGAGTTATCCAACTTGAGTTATGAGAGTATGAATGTTTTTTGCTTTTTCGAAAAAATAAGAAGGAAAAGAAAGGGTAAAAAGAAGGGGTTAAATGTCTCATGGATTTGCTGGATTATGGATCGATTTGACATTCTAATTTCATGCATAGATATAACTTCTAATCATTTTTTCTCGAGACGTACGAGGAGAAAACTTCTTATACGTTTCTGGGGGGGGGGTATTTTTTATTCAATTCCATCTATTCTATCCCAATGAGCCGTTTATCAAATCGTTGCAGTTGATGTTCAATCCCGAAGAGAAGGAAGAGATCTTCGAAAAGTGGGTTTTTATGATCCGATATCTAATCAAACCTATTTAAATGTTCCCGCTATTTTATATTTCCTTGAAAGGGGCGCTCAGCCTACAGGAACTGTTCATGATATTTTAAAGAAGGCGGGGTTTTACGGAACTTAAATTTGATTTTAGTTAAAAAAAATGTCATTCATTTTTCATTAATGAAATACAAAAAAGAGGTGTGGATGACTCATATATAGCTTTGGATAAATTTTTCTTTATTATATCCTCCCCCTCCTTTTTTCCTTTGCCCTATTCATATTTCTTAGTATTTTATTTCTTTTAATAAAATACTAAGAAATATGAATAAGAAAAAAATGGAAATCCATTTTTTTTTTATTTTATTCTTATAGTTTTTTTATATTCTTTTATCATCATTTATATTAAATATTCACAATCATATTGACAACAATATATCGAACAAATATAATTAGATCGTGGATAAATGGATCCATTTCTATTTATCCTTATCAATGCTCCAGGAGTTTTTACTTTATTTCAAATTTAAATGATAGATTCTTTGAATTTGTTGCGATACAAGAAATGAGATTTTTTTGCGTGATACAAGAAGTTATTTTATTAATGAATAATAATGGGGTAACACGAGAGGTAGTCTATCAATTTTCACTTTTTCTCGTTCTATGTTTTTATTTTCTATGAAAATTTCTTGTATTTTTAGCAGATCTGAACCTTTAAATGAATGCTAAAAATCGAGTCGAAATTTTTATTTAATTAAATTTCTTGCTAATTGAAGGGTTTGATTGCATTAGGAAATTTCATATTTTTGATTCCGGTTATATCTCCACATTCTATTTCTTTTAGGGGTTGCTAACTCAACGGTAGAGTACTCGGCTTTTAAGTGCGGCTAGCATCTTTTACACATTTGTATGAAGAAAGGGATTCGTCCATACCATCGGTAGAGTTTCTAAGACCACGACTGATCCTAAAAGGAATATGTGGAAAAAACAGCATGTCGTATCAATAAAGAATTTTAAGAATCTATTTTTTTTTGTAACAAAAAAATGAATTGAATTCAAAGTTGGGTCGAGTGAATAAATGGATAGAGCCCTAGGGACCAAATTATGGGGAAACAAAAAGCAAAACGAGCTTCTTTTCTTAATTTGAAGGATTACCCGATCTAATTAACCGTTAAAACTAAATTAGTGCCTAATGCGGTAAAGATCTTTCTCATGAGGGGATTATTGATTTTTTTTGAGTCCTAACTATTAGTTATTCCCTATTTATTATGGGTTAAGCATGAATGTGTAGAAGAAGCAGTATATTGATAAAGAAAAGATCTTTTTTTCCAAAATCAAAAGAGCGATTAGGTTGAAAAAAATAAAGGATTTCTAACCATCTTCTTATCCTAGAACAAACATACATCAATTAAATGGAAAAAGAGAGGATAGAGAATCCGTTGATGAATCCACCTATCTTCGAGGTATCTATTTTTGTTTATTCTTACTATAAGAATACCTTGGTTTGACTCTATCGCACTATGTATCATTTGATAACCGATTCGATCCCCCACCCTTGCTTTGGTTCAAATCGAGTTTGAAATGGAGGAACTTCAATTCTATTTAGAACTAAATAGATCTCGCCAATATGACTTCCTATACCCACTTATTTTTCGGGAGTATATTTATACGCTTGCTCATGATTATGGTTTCAATAGAAATAAATCATCCATTTTGTTGGAAAGTGTGCGTTATGACAATAAATCCAGTTCACTAATTGTGAAACGTTTAATTACTCAAATGTATCAAGAGAATCATTTGATTATTTCTGCTAATGATTCGAAACAAAATCAATTTTTTGGGCACAATAAGAATTTGTATTCTCAAATCATATCGGCAGGATTTGAAGTCATTGCGGAAATTCCATTTTCCCTAAGATTAGTATCTTATTTACAAGGGAAAGAAGTAGCAAAATCTCATAATTTAAAATCAATTTATTCAATATTTCCTTTTTTAGAGGACAAATTAGCACATTTAAATTCTGTGTTAGATGTAGTAATACCTCACCCCATCCATTTTGAAATCTTGGTTCAAGCCTTTCGCTGCTGGTTAAAAGATGCCTCTTTTTTGCATTTATTACGGTTTTTTTTCTACGAGTATTTGAATTTGAAGAGTCTTATTACTTCAAAGAAATCCATTTCTATTTTGAATTTGAATCCAAGATTCTTTTTTTTCCTATATAATTCTCATATATGTGAGTGCGAATTCATTTTCCTTTTTCTCCGTAACCAATCCTATCATTTACGATCAACATCTTCTGCAATCTTTCTTGAACGGATCTATTTCTATGGAAAAATCGAACATCTTGTAGAAGTCTTTTCTAATGATTTTCAGAACAACCTATGCTTGTTCAAGGATCCCTTCATACATTTTGTTAGATATCAAGGAAAATCTATTCTTGCTTCAAACGATACGCCTCTTCTGATGAATAAGTGGAAATATTACTTTATCAATTTATGGCAATATCATTTTTATGTGTGGTCTCAATCAGGAGGGGTCCGTATAAACCAATTATGCAAATATTCTCTTGACTTTCTAGGCTATCTTTCAAATGTGCGATTAAATCCTTCAGTGGTACGCAGTCAAATGCTAGAAAACTTCTTTCTAATAGATAATACTATTAAAAAGCTAGATACAAAAATTCCAATGATTTCTCTGATTGGATCATTGTC